AACAATATGCTTTAACCATATTAATGGACTCACATTATTGGTTGAGAGAGAATCAAAGTAGGTTTACCAATGAATCACGAAATGCTATGGTTCTTACATATAATTTCATTTCTTAATTTATTCCGAAGTAATTCGCGCGATCATGCACCTTTCTTTTCTAGTTATAACGAAAAAGGTACAGCTGGTTGGATCCAGCCTATTCTTGAAATAAACAACCCGCACACACCCCCTTTCCAAAAAAGATCAACACACCAAGCACTACACTTAGATTTATTAGATTTGTTGATAAAATATCGGTATTAAACCCGAAACTCCCGGCAAATGGCCAGTGGCCCAAAGAAACGAAAGAATCGGTTACATTTTTCATAGGATCTCCTCTTATGGATAGACTAAATAGATAGACTAAAAAATCGACTAGAGTTCTTTTTGTATCACTTGGCCCCTCTTTTTTATTTCCTATTTATTCGATTTATGTGAACCCCCCTGTTTCAATCCTTAGTTTCCCTCGAACTCCGAACGGGAAGGATGAAAGCGAGTCGGTATACTAACCTCTCATCCGCAAATCAAACCTTCCCATAGGTCATTAGGTCATTTTGTCAACGAATAAGTAATTGTAGGGGTGATATTTTGATAGAATTCGAAAAAGCAAACAATAAAGGCAATAAAATATGTATTTTTCAGATTAAACAAAAGGATTCGCAAACAAAAGCGCTAATGCTACAACCAGTCCATAAATTGTTAAAGCTTCCATAAAAGCTAGACTAAGCAATAGAGTACCTCGTATTTTTCCCTCTGCCTCAGGCTGTCTCGCGATACCCTCTACAGCTTGACCCGCGGCAGTCCCTTGACCAACTCCGGGTCCAATAGAAGCAAGCCCTACGGCCAACCCAGCAGCAATAACGGAAGCAGCAGAAATCAGTGGATTCATGATAAGTTCCCTCGTACCAAAAAAAGAAATGGTTAATGATACAATCAACCAACGAATAATGAATTAATTATTCCGTCGCTAGGATTCATCCAGTCGAAGTAACTAAGAACTTCGAGTTGAAGTACTAGTATTAGTGAATCATCCGAACTACTTTTAAGTTTCTATCCATTGTGAATCCATACGACTTTCGCTCTTCCTTTTTCTTTATCATTATTCCATCGGATCCAATCTAAATGGAAAAATTGGTTAGTCCAAATCATTGCATAGAAATTGTATTATTTGATTGATCTAAGTTCATGCAATTTATTATTTATTTATTATATTATTATTTTCGTTTGGTCAATCGTTGAATAAAACAACCGAAACGGGAATCCTTCGACCTTGTTTATTTTAGTTTATTTAACACGTCCTAAACATATACTACAGGCATTCTTATTCAAATAAATTCTCAAATAAATTCTTATTCAAAAAAAAAAAAGGAATTTGAATATTGAAATATTGAATAATGAGATATTAATCGAATATTCATTGAGGAGAGGTATGATATTAAGTTGACGGAAGGGAAAAGATCTTTTCGATTTCTTTTCTTTTTTACAACTAGCTAATATCATAATTTTTTTGCTATTACTCTATATTGTATAGTATATGATAGTATATGGCGTAATTGTATATTCCCTAAGTCAATTTTCTTGAGCCAAACGTCTGTGTCTGTTGGTTTGAAAAAAAAAAACTATTTCAATGATGGCCCTCCATGGATTCACCTATATAAGCCGCGGCTAAAGTTGCAAAAATAAGAGCTTGAATCCCACTTGTAAATAATCCAAGGAACATAACAGGTATAGGAACCACTGAAGGTACTAAAGAAACAAGAACAACAACGACTAATTCATCCGCTAAGATATTCCCGAAAAGTCGAAAACTAAGCGATAAGGGTTTTGTGAAATCTTCTAAGATGTTAATGGGTAAAAGGATTGGAGTTGGTTGAATATATTTACCGAAATAACCTAATCCTTTTTTGGTAAGACCCGCATAGAAATAGGCCACTGACGTGAGTAAAGCCAAAGCAACAGTAGTATTTATATCATTCGTGGGTGCGGCTAACTCCCCATGAGGTAATTGTATGATTTTCCAAGGTAAAAGAGCTCCTGACCAATTCGAAACAAAAATAAATAGAAACATAGTTCCAATAAAAGGAACCCAAGGACCATATTCTTCTCCAATTTGAGTTTTACTGACATCACGGATGAATTCAAGAACATATTCGAAGAAATTCTGACCCCCACTCGGAATGGTTTGTGGGTTCCGAACAGCTATAGCGGCCGACCCTAATAAGATAGCAATTACAACCCAAGAAGTAATAAGTACTTGGCCGTGGACTTGGAAGCCCCCTATTTGCCAATAGAAATGTTGGCCTACTTCCACACCGGATACATCATATAACCCTTTTAGTAGTGTATTCATATTGCCCTCTGAAAAAAATCGAACTTTAAACAAAATTTTTTTGATTCAACCATCTCCTTGCCTACTTGCATCAGATATTTTGAATACCAACTAATAGTACAATGTTGAATA